TTGTTCCTCTTAGAAGCACCATCCCTCTTTTTTTTTTATTTTAACGGAAGGAAATTCCCAAGCAAGAAACTTGGTTACCTGCATACTTTGCTCCGTTTTCTTCGAATAGAAAGCAGAGACAGCAATTTCAACATCGTTAGCAATCCTCCGGTTAGGATCATGAGGGAGAATAAAGTCTCCATCAAAAACAGCTCGACACCTCCAAACCCAAATATTCCATGCTATCGCACATAAGGTCGTACGCCACTGGCAATCAAAACCAAACTGAAGATCTTTACAAGAAGCATTGCTGCTGCATAACCAATCCGTGAATGCCAAGGAGTAGAAGGCACTTTGATGCTCAGTGGGAATAAAGATGTTCCAGATCAATTTAGCAAAGTGACACTCACGCAAAACATGTAAACAATCCTAAAAGGTGTCCACATCTAGAACAGCTGCTAGACTCTGAAAAATGACTCTCCCAACGAATCCGGTTTGAGATACTAAGCCAAGGGTAGACCACCCGTCTGACCTTGGCTTAGTTTAATCAATGAATCGAAAACAAGCTAAAAATGCACATTTTTCTCTCTACCATTAGAAAGCTAGCCTGTCCACTGAAATAGGAAATAGAAAGCGCTCTCCTTGGCTCTAATGCCTATAGTAGTATATTAAAAACTCTTCCCTACAATCCTTCTCCTTGGAACCAGTAAGTTCCCCCTTTGCTTTTCATGAACCGGTCCGAAACCAGGGCTGTGGAATGTCCACCAGTTCGACCATTGAATCTATCAGCCGTCATGAAGGAATGAGCGAAAGACTGACTGTAAGTTCGAGCAGTGTCTGGTTGAAGGAAGTGAGCTCCTTCGTCGCTCCTTTAGTGCCTGAAGGCTAAAGAAGGAAGTAGCGAGTGAAGGTGACATCTAAGGCTTAAGTAAGGGAAAGAAAAGCCGGTCTTTTTGAGCCTTTGAAGCCTATCTATGCTACTAGTGAGCCTTTAGCCCATTTATTCTTTAAAGTGAAGGACCTTAGCCTATTCCTCTATTCCTTGAGAAAGTTAACCTTTTACCGGTCGATAGAAGGGCCCTAGAAGATAGGTCAAATAAGATAGGAGGTTGCAGATCGAAGAAGCAGGGTTCTAGTATAGGAGCGAAGCCACTCGACCGCAAGGTGCAAAGCCACTCGACTGAAAGGAGAGGGAGAGGTTCAATTAAAATATGGAAGGATGGAATGGCTTATTCGAATAGAGACGAGACCTTACACTTCGCAGATAGGATGGTCGGAAAAGGGGGAATACGGTTATGTCTAAATGCATGGGCTCAACCCCCAGTTCCTATAGAAGATAGGTTAGTGGAAGGTAGGCGCCTTCACTTGACTTCCTCGTGTAGTAACTTTCACTTGCTTCCTCTCACAGTCCATCGCTCTAGTGTCTACTAGAAAGAAGTAGTAGTCTTAATCGGTTGACTAGAAGCCTATCTCACGCCCCTTCCTCCTAGCTCTAGCTATCCAAGTCCAACCTCCTGTCTTACTCCATCATGTCTCTTCTGAAGGCCTTTGTCTATAGGTTTATTTAAGATTAGACTAGAAACCTTCTTTCATCAAAGCAGAAAGCCGAGAACTACGATTTTTGAATAGCAGTTACAGATCGAAGGAAGTGATAACGTTCAAAAATGCCCGCTTTCTTGGCCATCACTGATTTAAGGAAGAAAAGGGCCAACTGGAGCAATGACAGAAGACTGACTTTCTCCTTTGCCTGCTACTCAAAAGAAAAAGCCAGACACTCCTTTCGTATTGACATAAAGAGTAAGGCCGACTTCAAGTTTGAGTCCATCGGCCAGGTCACTTAAATAGGTCCCACGCTTTCCGGCCTTTATCGTTAGCGAAACGAAAACACGGATGGGGATCCTGTCGTACAATATCCAATTCCGATCCCGATCCGCGTAGAAAGAGGCAGATGAGGCCAAATCGATAGACTAAGCAGCTTTCCGTAGAGTGCTATGAAGCATGGCTTCTTTCCATCTAATTCGGGATGCTTTTCTTCTTTCCTTTCTTTCTTTAGGCAGAGACTTAGCTCAGAGTCAAGAAGAGAGCACATGGGAGATCATGTTCAACAGGAAAGCTTGAAAGAAAGCAACAGTGGTCGGGTTGGTAGTCGCAGGGGCTGGATTGAATCCCCCTCTGGGAGAGCACAACCTCAATTTGGAACATGCGACTTCGAGACTTGCTAGTACCGTACTACATTCAAGAGATTCTTTTATAAAGTAGCAGCTTTCTAGCTCTACAAGGAGCCTTCCTCTTTAGATGCTTTCTTTTGCATTGATCTGGTCGCAACCACTATCATATTAGATAGTGTTCGAGACTGCTTCCGCGCGGTTTAGCTCGACTATCCAACAGAAAGAACCTATCTTTGACGTTCTCGGGTTCGGCGCCCCGGCAGCCAAGCTTAAATATGAATTGGGGCTATTGTGTGTGACTGCTTCTCATCGGCCTAGATAGAATGAAGAAAGGACGTTTGGCAGTAAAGTGCTGAAATCTTAAGCACCTGATAGAAAAATATGAAAAAAGAATGGTATTTCCTCTCGCGCGGGATATAGGACGGCCCCTTATTCCCTAGTCGGCTTTTTTCTTCCTTTTCCCATGCTTTGTGGCGGCTAAACATGCCGCCTGTTCCTTTGTTCGCAAATTCCGAAATTAAATAAAGTAAAGTGAAGCAAAACTCAGAGGAAGCACTCTCCCAATTTATCTTTGCAAACGATGTTAGAATATAATGGCCATAAACGGAATCTTAAGAAGCTTAAAATCTTTCTGGAAACAAGTAAGAAGCTTATTGTAATGGCCAAAAGGTAAATTTCGATAAGAGCCAGTGCTTCCTCTCGAACAGAGCTCCTCGCATAAATTCCAGATCATTGAAGATGTTCCCTTGTCCCTCAAGAGAATAAAGAGAGAACATTGTCTTCCTCTAGTGGAGAAAATGAAAAAGATAATCTCAGGTTGGAAAATAGAATTGTTGTCCTCCGGAGGTCGACTAACGCTTATTAAACATGTTCTAGTCTTCCGATGCATATGTTTTTTTTCCTTAATTAGCCGGCCTACACTGCGGCTACTAATAAGGGGATAAGACCTTACAACTAGATTGGAGATGATCCCTTCTCTCCAGTGAGTGCAGTGAAGGACTCTCGCCTAGTTCTTAAACTCTTCCCGCAGCCTTGCCCTTATTGCCCTGCCTACCTCGGCAGGCATACCCCGGAATCAATTCATCTCATCGGCCCGCTTTGCTAATCCGTGGACCAAGGGATGTAGGCCTAGGAAAACTTGAAAGAAAGAAGCAATACCGACGGTACCAAAAGAGCTAAGAGCTCAAAGGACAACTCTTTACTCACCTGTTCTACGTATACCGTTCACCAACACTCACGGACACTCCCCCCGGGCTGGGAAACTTCCCAACTTCTATACTGATACCTTTCTTGCATACCACTTCTGGGATTGCTTGAGAACCTGCTCCATGATCCGCGTCATTCTTTTCGACCTGAATAAAGTAATGAACTCAAAGTCAAAGACAAGTGAACTCTAGGGGCTTATGGGATAGGTTAGCTCACCTTATGAATAGGTTAGCTCGACTTATCATCCGAGAAGAGTGAAGAGAGGAACCTTCGGAGCTCCTCTTCTATCGTATCGATTGAGCGGTTCATATCTTCTATCATCTCCGTAGAGGGTTCAGTCTCCACTATTTTCAGTCCGTATTTCTTTCTACCCCTGAGCTCGAAAACCTGGTGGAGGACTCATATAAACCTCTTCGTGGAGGTCTCCATGAAGAAAGGCCTTTTTGACATCGAGCTGATGCAGTGACCAAGATCTGTTAGCTGCAACTGACAGACTGACTCGTATGGAATCAGTTTCATTTGGCTCTAGACTACGATTCGATAGAGAATGATTTGGCACATCTTCGATTTCCTGGTATGAAAGTAAAGTCGTTAGGCTTGGTTTTCTTTGAGTTCAAGATATTCGGCATAAGCCGTCTTTGCTTTTTCTCTTATCGATGTGATCCTTGTCTTTAGCTTGGGACTTAGCTTGGCACCAGGGCGGCTTGCTTACCTACCTGATGACTTTCTTAGCCGCCTAACCGCTTCCTGTATCTCTTCCTTTCCTGCATCCTCTTACTTCACCGAATAGTAACCACCAGAAGATGGAGTCTTTAACTACCTCTATGAACAGCCTACTCCTACAGCTTGCCTTTTTAAAGCAACTGCTTGGCCGGCTTCTCGTCTTCCGTCTTATCCTTCCTCATTCCCTTCCCCACTTCCCTTAGCCGAACTCCCAGCTCTTTTCCCGTTGTTCTAGCTCTTTCCGCTGACCTTCCAAGGTAGGTAGCAGCTTTGTAAGGTAGTTTTCCATATCCGTTAACAGCTCTAAGCCTAACCGCTTATTCCGACTTTCCTTTTGCCGGCTAGTCTACTCCTTTACCCGCTTGCCCTTTTTCTGTGTTTGCGTGGCATCTGTTCTCTTAGTAAGAGGCTGCGCTCCGGACCGTTACACTAAGCTCTTCACCTGCTCGTTCCCCAAAGGCAGTGATAGGAGAAGAAAGACTAGACTTTGAGACCAGACCTCCACTGGCGTTTTTGCAATGTCCTCCCGACCCGTGCTCTGAAAAGATCATGCATGAGATGAAGCTCGTGTATCTGTTTCAGTAAAGACCGAAAAGAAAGACCCGCTGTTCTATTTTCGTGTTACCTTTTCTTCATCGTCAATGCGGCTCGTCCCTTCCTTGGTGAAAAGGGGGACCCCCTCCGCCGATGGTTTTCGAGCGTCTATCGATGCTGGCCCTTCCCTTTCCATTCTATCAGCGGGACACAGGGCTCTCCTCGGCTTTGAGCTCTTCCCCCGATGCCTGAATGCTCCTTTACCGAGCAGAGGACTCGCTTTCTTTTTGGTAGACTGATAAAACTAATCAAGAAATTGCGTTTGTAAGATCAAGCTCAGCTCGTGGATCTTTGATTCTTTTAGACAAGTCGTTGGTCTTTTCGATTTTCCTTTGACCTAGTATGAATAGTAAATGGGTATAGTCCCGGTTGATGCTGCTGACATAGATGTAGATGGGGCGCCTTGATTAAGAGGTTGAGGGGGCCTCCGATCCTCTTTCGTGTGCAACGGTTAAGAGTGGAAAACCGCTCCTCTAACTTGAGTGGCTTGACGCTCCTATGACAGTCCTAGTTGGAACTCGTACCCCCCCCCCTCGCTATCTATCGTCAGTTATTGTCCCAGGCGAGGAACTGCTTGTATCAGACCTGATTCTCGCGCAGCAAGATCTTTTGTGAGTGCCCTTCCTTTGGGGCTTGAGGCTCATCTCACGATGTTCGTCTTGTCTGATTGTTTTTGTCTTGGTTGGTACGCTCCCCCTTGTGAAAGAAGTCCTCTATCTGCACACTAACCTGGGAGACTTTCACCCAGTTTTTCCCTTGATGCTTCTAAGCCGCTTTGAATTGGCCTGTGCCCGTTGATGAATCATCAATCCATTCAGCCGTCACGTCAGCCGAGAAGACGGACTTGCTGGTATCGTCAAATAGAGTATAGAATCCTTCTTCCGCTCTAGTGGCGGGTTTATCTTTTCATTAAGTAGCCCCTCATTCACCTCGTACACTGAGTAAAGCAACTTCTCCTTTTCTGTCATGAAGAGGAAGTGAGATGATGACAATGCGGCTGGGAAAAATCCATAGAAATCCATTTCTTCTATAAGAGAATTGGATCCCGACCCAGACCTAAGAAATGAAATTAGATGCCGATTTCATTCCAGTAGTACCCGTTGCTTCTTTTGTTGGGTTGGTTGGAGTGCTTTAATCAGACTTGACCGAGTAGATCATGTTGGGATCTTCACCATGAATGATCCTCCGGGCGAAGCATCTCATGGCACACCATTGATCAATAAGACAGGAGAAATCTAATATACAGGGAGAACCCCCATTCCTATCAGCGTGAAATGACATTCATTCAATCAGTCCTCTCCTCCGCTCTCTCTGTCCCTGGCTTCTACTTTCACATACCTTCTGGCCTCAGTCGTTGACTTTGCCCCTTCCGCTCCTCCATTTAACAAGCAATTTAGTGGCTCCTGAACGAAGCTATTGGGACAGCGGCTTTGATAGCGCTTTCTCAATGAGAGAGATCATATCGTGGTAGAGCTCCTATCCGTGCTTTGACAAATCCCTCTCTGGCGTCATCTACTGGCTGACTGCACACTGCCTTCTGCCTGACTATGGCTTTTAGAAAGCAAGATCCCTCCGTTTATCACTCTATAGAAAGAACATCCCATACAGAGTCTTTCAACTAACAACTAAGCTATTCGAGCCTTCACCTAAGCTCTCATCGATAGAGCCCCTGTCTCTTTGATTCTTGTATACAAGTCTGGTAGTCAATTGTTCTAGCAAGGATGGGCTAGTTGCCTACTCTCGCCTAACCCGCCCCTTTGACTGATGATCAATATGACAAAAGTAATCTATCTTGATCCTTATATGACGCAATTCATAGATTTGGGCAAGTCAGAGTGAAATCAAAGTCAAGTTATTGGCGATCATACCTACTCAATGAGAATGCTCTCAAGTCCAGTCAATGTCTTTTTGATGATACGATTCTCAGGTGCGAACTCAAATAAGGAGGGGGCCCCACCAGTCATAGTGTTCACTCTTCCCCATAAGAATAAGAACAAAATTCCTGGGGTTTTTTCTTCCTTAGTAGCTTTGACAACATTCGTCTCTGTGTGAGCCCTCATCTCATGCTCCTACTACCTCTTAACTTCAAGTGGGAGTGATGGACGAGTGAAGATCACCAGCTCTTTCTTCCCCGTGAATTGACTTCAACTGAAATCGGACGGACCGGCTTCTCCCTTTGAGCATAGCATGCTTTTGGGGAGTAAGTCACTTAATATAGTATATGATGTGATAATCGATTCTTACATCACATCAAAATAGCATGTCTATATACTTATCTACAGGCAGTTCCTCTTTTTTACCTTCCATTCATTTTGAAAGAGAAGGTTTCCTCTCACCTAAAGAATGGATCAGAGAACGACGGCCTACGCATTGCAGCCACAACATTACTGGGCAAACTAGTATAGATTTCGGAAACTCCGGATCCCCCTAGTTGAAGACTATCGCCCACAATTAGAACCATCTAAAATAACGTCTATGATGGATCCATTACGAATGTCTCGTCCCAGAAGACCATCACTCAGGTTTCACTGATCGAGCAACGCGGTTATTTCGCGGACCTTTCTGTTCCTAGTTAAAGTGTAGGCCTTTTGGACTTAAGCTGGGATTTGGTATTTCGAAGGCCCCAGGTGTTACTATCATTTCTAGGCATCGTCTGTACTTAACAGTTCCCTTTAGTGTAGTTTCTCGGAGATATCTGGATTATAAAAAAAAACACACAAAAAAAGGGGACGAAAGAGAAGAAAAAAGGTAGTTTACTTGCTTAGTGCTTGTGCGCTAAGGGAAGAAAGATCGAAAAGTCGAAACTTTCGAAAGCGCACTCACTCTTCTC